TACTATAAATTTCATTGTTGCCGGTATTGACATGTAGAACGGGACTCTATCTTTATTCTCGTCCGATTAATCAGTTCTTCAAAAGATCTATCAGATTATGGAGTGAATGGTTTGATCAATGAATATTCGATTCTTTCTTCAATACGGAATCGATTCACAACAATTCTTCTGTATTATGTATACAGGTTTATCTTTCATCTTTTCTGAAGTTTCGATAGAAGGATTCCTCTACCAACGTAAGACAATCAACCCCATTCGTTAGAACAGCTTCCATCGAGTCTCTGCACCTATCCTTTTTGATTTTCGCCTTCTGAACCTTTGTTTGTTTTCGGAAAACGTGATTTGGCTCAGGATTGCCCATTTTTATTAATTCCAGGGTTTCTCTGAATTTGAAAGTTATCACTTAGTAAGTTTCCATACCAAGGCTCAATCCAATTAAGTCCGTAGCGTCTACCAATTTCGCCATATCCCCCTTTTTGAGATGAAAATATCATTGTGATCTCGTTCCCTTTTTTCTTTCATTTATACCGTGAATTCATTAGATAGATGCCGCTTCCTGTCTCGAAAAAGTGTTTTCTCCTCTTTGTCTTTGATTTCTTGTCTATCTTCTTTCATCTTCTATGGGAGGCTCATATTTGGTCCAATCAAAAACGATTTTATCATTTCTGTATCCGAAATTCAATATAGGTGGATACATACCCTATACATCCGTCTCTCTTCCACTCATTTCCCCATGAAATTTCGAATACTTGAACGGTCGATTCTTTTTTTTTTTTCATTTTATTTTTTAATTAAATGAAAAAAAAAAAAGAATATTTCATTGTGATAAAAAAATTGAAATTATATATTGCTAGATTAATTGTTATGTTCTATAATATTTAACAGTTATTTGAAATTCTATATTCTATTCTTTAATATATTCATATTAATTATGAATAGCGAAGAATAGCTTAATAGTTAATAGCAAAGATTCTAAGAGTTTATTGAATTCCTATGCATGTCGAATTTATGTTATGTGAGCCTGCTTAGCTCAGAGGTTAGAGCATCGCATTTGTAATGCGATGGTCATCGGTTCGATTCCGATAGTCGGCTTTTCTCTATTTATTTTATTCGATGTTTTACATGATTGATAATGCATCTTTGAAATCAAAGAATATTGAAAAAAAAAAATGTCTTTCTCTTTTGGCAAAAGCCATTGATTTATTATGTTATAGGAATTTCCAACTATGTCACGAAAAGAATCCTTTTCTTTTTCTATATTTCTATATATAGAATATAAAAATCTGGATATTTATCCAACTCATCTCATTATTCTTTAATACTCATCTCATTATTCTTTAATAGAATAATACTTCAGTAAATTTCGCTTTATTTCGAATTTAGTTCATTTTTAGTTTAGGTTTATTCCGTAGAATGAAATTTCATCAATAAGAATTAATAATTAAATATAAATAAGAAGAAGGAGTCTTTATGTCGCGTTACCGAGGTCCTCGTTTCAAAAAAATACGCCGCCTAGGGGCTTTACCGGGGCTAACTAATAAAAGGCCCAGAGCTGGAAGTGATCTTAGAAACCAATCGCGTTCCGGGAAAAAATCCCAATATCGTATTCGCCTAGAAGAAAAACAAAAATTGCGTTTTCATTATGGTCTTACAGAACGACAATTACTTAAATACGTTCGTATCGCCGGAAAGGCAAAAGGGTCAACAGGTCAGGTTTTACTACAATTACTTGAAATGCGCCTGGATAACATCCTTTTTCGGATGGGTATGGCTCCGACTATTCCGGGAGCTCGCCAATTAGTTAACCATAGACATATTTTAGTCAATGGTCGTATAGTAGATATACCAAGTTATCGCTGCAAACCCCGAGATACTATTGCGGCGAGGGATGAACAAAAATCTAGAGCTTTAATTCAAAATTATCTCGATTCATCCCCTCATGAGGAATTGCCAAACCATTTGACTCTTCAACCATTCCAATATAAAGGATTAGTCAATCAAATAATAGATAGTAAATGGGTCGGTTTGAAAATAAATGAATTGCTAGTTGTCGAATATTATTCTCGTCAGACTTAAACCTAACAAAAAGAAAATCAAGACTAATAAGAATAAGGGTTCGAACAATTTTGCTCCCTTTCGGCGAAGTAAATTAACCTAAGGTTAAGATAAATAAGGGTTTAATCCGGATTTTTCTTCCATTTAGGTATCATAGACCGAGAGGGAGATTTTCATTCCTTGTCTACTCTTTTAACAGTATTTTCGGTACCACAGCCATTAGGAATAGAGAATCCATATCAAAGAAAGGTATAACTCTTGGAATAGTCGTATCCATCGCTATTTGATCTATTGTGGTTAGTAAGATCGGTGAATTAGGTGAAGGTACGGAAAGAGAGGGATTCGAACCCTCGGTAAGCAAAAGCCTACATAGCAGTTCCAATGCTACGCCTTCAACCACTCGGCCATCTCTCCTACATAATGATTATGACTCAAAAACCGAAAA